TCACTATACCGGCTGCTGTAGCATTATAAACCGTATTGTTACTCTTGCTCCCGTCGGGATAAATCTGACCTCTTCCCCTGTTTCCGCCTACGTATATAGGATATTTTAAGAAGTAAACATCTTTCTTAGTAGTGGGGTTCGGAGAAAGAATAGGAAAGGTGATTTCACTATATTTCTGGCCAGGAACAGGGCCTACCACAAGAATATTTTTTTTAGTGGGGCGATAACGCTGAAAAGATAGATTACCCATTTTTTCTTTCATCTCTGGCGAAATACGGCCGGGAGGGGCTAATTCAAACCCATCGGGTAAAATAAGAACAGCCCCCACATTCAACGCTCCCTTTTTACCATTAGCAAGAACTTGTTTCAGTTGCATATCATAAGGAATCCGAACAACTGCTTCAAATACAGTATCAGGAAGTACCGCTTGTGGAACCTCAATATCCACAGGCTTATTAGCTAAATGACAATTGGCACATACAATACGTCCAGTTGCTTCGCGTGGATTTTCATAACCCTGCTGTGCAAAAATAGGATATGCTTTTGAAATGTATGCCCGAGTTATTATATATATCATGAGCGATACGGAAATGTAGCGAGTAACCTCTTCCTTTATCCAAGAAAAAGCCTTTCTAGTGTACATAATACAATCGTTGATCCCAAAAATTTCTACAATAAAATTGGATGGGTTGCTAGTATAGTTCCCTATCCACGATGCTGCTATTTACTGAAAATTTTTTACTAAAATATGGGAAGACCCCATTTTAGTAAAAATCCGAATCTCTTGGATGTATAGAAAAAATAAGTGTATAAAAAAGTAAGATTTTGAATGTGTTCCTTATGTAAAAAATAACAAATATTCTAATTGGATCGGTAGATCATTTTTCAGCGCTTCATTGAATGATAAATCATTACAAGTGACGGAGATACGTTATTTAAATAACGAAAGATCCAATATTTTAAAATTGTATCGATAATGACTGGAAAAATGGAAGCAAGAACACATATAATTTGATCGTTATGAGCAAACCCAAAATCTTTGTAGACAGCGTCAATCATTAGTTTCCAACCCTGGGTTGAATGGAATCCTAGAAATAACTCGGTTACGAAAAGAAGAGAAAAAGCTTTTATTGTATCGCTTAAGTTATATAGGAATTCCTGAACCCAAGAATTAAGAATAATAAGTTCTTCATTACCTATAATAGAATAAGCACTTAGAATAACAAAACAAATTATATTTGTCGAGAAATGAAAAATCGTATGGATACGATCCTCATTGTTTATCTTGATCAATTGGATCGTTTCTTTGTGGATTCCGATACGAAACTTTTGTGGATGCGTTTCCGGACATTCCTTTATTATTTCCTCCAATAGGAGGAGTTCCTCTAATTCGATAAATTTTTCTAGAATATGCTTTTCCTGAATATCATTTAAAAAAGTTTCGAATTTACTAGTATTCAACCAATTAATAATCCAAGATTCCATAATTTTATTAAATGAAAAAGAGATCCCCCAGGTCAAAAAAATTATAAATGTAAGATATAGAAGTGGAATGAGTGCTTTTTTTTTTTTCATTTTTTCGTCTGTGAATTTTTAATGAACCTGCCTCATTCGTCGACTTTATACAATCTAATATTTATATCAAGCATAAGTTTTATTACAAGCTTCGAGCTTGTGAATCTATTCCCTGTTTTTTTATTTGTGAGTCAGCGGTTAGTCCTTGAATTTAGAAAGAATACAGAAAGAGGCTAAGAATAAGAAAGAGTACATGAATGAAGAAAAAAAATATTATTTCCAGATATCTCAATTGCTCAAATTCGAAGCAATTCCCTCTTTTCAATGAATGCCCGAAAGAGCCACTTCAAATTGTGATTTCGAGATAAAAGGATAAAAGAATCCCTTTCTATCAAAATATAAAATATTTCGAAAAAAAAATGGCCGACTGTCCATAGTATACAGGAATAATTGAGATAAATTTATGAAGAAAATTTCTGAAGAATAGGATATTGTAATGCTAAAAAATGAGTGTAAAAAGAAAAATAAGACAGAAAAGTTATCATTCTAAGGGGTCCAATCCTTTGCTTATTAAGGAGCGCAAAAAAAGGTAAAAAGAAACGTCGATTGACAAAAGAAAGGAGAGATTTTTTACAAGATATGATCTATCCGTATCTAACGTATCAATTTTAATAAAATTAAAATTTTTTATTCTATATCTTATTCCGAAATGCTTTGTTTTGATCTATGAGATCAGTCTATATTATTTCGATTTGTTACTTGTTTTGTTACTGAATTTACATGCGCATAAAAAAACTTTCGGACAAAAAAAAGTTTCATTTTTGAATTGTTCTGTATTTGAATTGTTCTGTATATATAATATAAATCCTCTTTGGTTCATCAGTATTGTGAAGGAATTTCAATTAAGTTATGTTATATAAAAAAAGGAAAGGACTCTCGGAATTTTTTCCCTCCTGCTAAGAAAATGTTCAGCCTTCAGGCCATTTCAAAATCCTTCAATTGGTACACGCAAGAAATAGGCCAATTTGGCTGCTTTTTGCTCAATTTCTCGTGGAGTCAAATTCTCATCAGTACGAGTCAAAGGAATGGCCCCCTGGCCTCTGATTTCCATATAAAGGGCATGCCGAGCATAAATACCCTCTTTAACTTCTATTCTGATAGACTGAATATCTCTCATAAGGAATCGTAGTAAGATGCGACGATTTTTTCCAGGAAATCCCCAACGAAAAATACACACTATTCTTTCTTTTATATCGAAAAGATCATAACCACTACCCACATTCCACGAAATTGTGCACCACAAATAAGAGCTAAAAAAGAGACCGGCGATCCCATAGAAAGACATCACAAGTCCTTGTGGAAAAAAAATTATTTGCTGAGACAGAAATAAAGATATCAAATTTATGCCAAGATAACTGGAAATTCCAACCAATAAAAACCCCAATGAACCTAAAAAAAGTATAAAGGCCCAGCATAAATTACTTGTTTTTCGAGACCCCGCTATAAGTTCTATCCATACGCGTTTTGATCGCCAACTCATACTAGATCCAGTTGAATTTTATTGGAAGTAGGAGACTAGCCCTAAGGAATTTCACGTTACTTTTTTTGCTTCTGATTTTTGCTTCCGAAGTAACTTTCATCAACTCGCATTATTCGGATGTGGATTTTTAGGAGGAATTCGTTAGGTCTAAAAAAAAGGAGCCCTTTCATATAATCCCCTATACATATATATATACCTTGGTTTTGGTTTATTTCAGGCATCCGACCCAATTTGAAAATAGCTCATTTACCCATATATCATATTTACGCCTGCATAAGAACCCTTTCATTTATCTTTGAAAGAAGTCGCATGGTATACCATATTATAGATTATGGTATACCTTATTATATTAAATATATATCTTAAAAAACAAATAGATGAAATTTGTCCTCATCGGATCTAAAAAATATTGTTTTTTTGAACATGAAGAGATAAAGAAGCCATTGCAATTGCCGGAAATACTAAGCCCACTAAAGGCACAAAAATGGAGGGTAAGTTATTGAGAATTGTCATAGAAGGGGCACCTCGATTTTCTATTTGTACCTGTTATTTATTGTTATATTAATCTTTTTATCCGTTATTGTTATCTTATATATAGTCACTTAGATATCTTATAATCATGAAAATAATTATATAATTATACTAAGTTGATCTAAGTGACTATATATAATTTAGTAATCATGTATATTAATCTTTTTATCTGTTAGAGTATTGATAAAAAAAATTATATACATGATTCTTTCTAGAATTTTATCTTATGTCACCAAAACAAAAAAGACCCGCATTTTGACTTTAATTCCGATAAATAAATACTTGATTTATTATTATTTCTGATTCAAAGGAAAAAACCCGTGGAACTGAAATAACTCGGTTATCACGTGTTTTAAAAAATTCCGCGGTATGATTGGATCGAATATGCCTTTCTCAAATAAAGGTTCGGCCTCTTGTGAACCTTCCGGTACTGTTATATTCAATGTTTGCTCAATCACCCTTTTACCTGCAAATGCAATGTAGGCGTCGGGTTCCGCAATAATGATATCCCCCAACGTACCAAAACTAGCTGTCACTCCACCAGTCGTCGGAGATGCAAGGATTGATATATAAAATAACTTTTTCTTTACTTGATAATCATATAAAGCACAAGATATTTTAGCCATTTGTATTAAGCTCACAGCTCCTTCTTGCATGCGTGCTCCTCCGGAAGCACATACTATTATAAGAGGCAGGAATTTATTAGTAGCAGACTCGATCAAACGAGTGATTTTTTCGCCTACTACGGCTCCCATACTGCCTCCAATAAACCGAAAATCCATAACCCCAATTGCTACGGGAATGCCATTTAGTTGGCCTGTGCCTGTTTGAATAGCCTCGGCTAATCCTGTCTCTTTTTGATAAAAAGCAAGGCGGTCTTTATACGGCTCTTCCTCAAAAACAATCTCTTCCTCTTCCTCAAATTCAAATTCCCCAAAAAGATCTTCCTCTTCCATGGGATCTCCCAGTTCTTCCTGTTTATCCCCTTCTTTATTTTCATCTGTTGTAGCCCCAATATCTGTATCTGTATGGAATTAACCATAAGGAAAGTCCTCAAGAAAAAGGCGCTCATTGCCTTGTCCTAAGTCTCCGTTTACCTCTTTAGGAAAGTTTTTATTAGCGGAATTATTTGGGTCACTAGAAAAGTTTGAATTAGCGAAAGGATTTTCATACTTACGTATGTTCCTTTTGTATATAATTGATATATCATAATCCCGAGTATAAAAAGGGTCATCACTATTGTTATTGACAGTAGGAAGAAGAATAATAATAAAAATATACGGTCCAAAATCTCCATACAAAGATCGCCGAAAAAGATAAGAATCCGGTGGAAACACCGCCTTACTCTCCACTCCACTTGTAGAAGCACGTAAATTATGTCGGAAACTAGTCTCGCGAATATTCTGATGATCACCTCCAAATTATCGAAAAAAGGTGCCGAATTTATATTTATAACCCGGCGTCTCTTCCCCCAAATACGTAATATCAAAAGATCGCTCTCGTCCTCCTCCCACTCGATCCTGTGCAGAGCCAGGGACACCACATCGAACCCGAAAACCGTAATTCGGAAAATTATCCACCATCCTCCATCGTGTATAAGATCCGCAAGCTCGATTAGTTGAAATTCTATTGGTATTAACAGCCTTACTAGTGCTATTAAAAAGAACAGCGGGCTTGCAACAATAAAGAACATTATGAAACAAATAACTAGTAGTTCGACGATTAAAGGCACGATACTTAGAAAGAAAATTTCGTTTAGAAGAATAAATAGCTGTACTGGATTTAACGGCAGCCCCAAAATGCGGTTCGACGTTTCCTTTTGAACCGTCAAATTCAGCATCTCGAATCCCATGAAGGAAATAGTTAAAATGTGTTCCCTCGGTGAGTAAAAGATAATAAAGCGACGTACTTTGTCCAAGGCCTCTATCGCCGCCGCGATTACATTGTATGTAAAAAACGGGCTCCTTTGGGGACAATTGCTGTAAAACCACATTGCTATATCTTCTGATATTTTTAGGATAAAACAGTACCATTGGGTCCTTGTTACGTAGTCCCTTATTCGGTTTACGTAGTCCCTTATTTGGTCTAGAAGACTCATAACTACCTCCGTTTTGTGTGGTGTTGTGTTATAGGAGATTTGCGCATCCCCCTTTTAATTTTAGCTTCCGAATTAGAAGTAAAATATGGTATAATTTTCATCTGTACCCCTGACACGATCCAAAATAACGTAAAATCTAAAATAACCTGAACTTTCATTCGTATACATCTTATGTTTCTTATTAAAAGCAACCCCGGACTCGTGCCCGGCCGGGGTTGTGCAGCTCCGTATCTGCATGAAAAGTTTTTTTATAAGTATCTATATTTTGATGATCAACAGATTGATTTTTCTAAAAATTTTTATTAATCATCATAAAGGGATTCATCGTCCTCCGGAGAATAAGCCTCTTCATCAGACTCTGAACCATTTTGATATTTAGTATTATTAAATAATTGTTGAATCATACCGGAAAATATGTTATCAAAATTTTTACTTGTGCCTTGTGTGAAGAAGTAGATTAAGTCATGTAAACCCCGTTTTTTCATGTCGAGTTCTCGTTCAACTTGTTGAAAGATTTTTTCTCTAAAACGAAGTACTCTTCTTTCCTTCTCGAGTATCTTATCAAATTCTTTAAATACTATCTTTTCGACAATTCCTTTTTTACCCACCCATTCTTTCAAAAGTGACCCATCTTCTAGCTTTTGTGGACTTATGTTGAAATCCATGAATTGGCCAAACATATGCCCCCAAAGTTTTCTTTTTATGGGTTCAAGATATGTCAGTATTTCGCGTTTCATTTCTTTAAGGTAACTTGTTGGAACTTCCCCTTCTAGGCAATTAATGTAATAGAAAACGCCTTTTAGAACGTTTTTGTAAGAACGGGCGGCCACTTCATCATAAAAAATTTTGAAAATAAAAAAAGAGTCGACCAGCAGCTCCTCCATAGAGCCGGATTCGTCACTGATATATATGTGGTGGTCATCAGGGTTAAATTCTGACAGAAATCTATCGCAGATTCGGGATTTCATTTCTTCAGAGACGAGTTCGTTCATGTCTAAAAAATCTTTAATAAAAACCATGGCAAGCTTTAATTCAAATACTTCTGGAAAAAATTTTTCAAAATAACTTGTTTGTGACTCAACAAATTCAGGATCAAAAGGATCCCCATTGGGGTTCAGCTCTATCGATGCCAACTTCAGATCTATCGATGCCAAGTTCAGCTCTAGCGATGCCATGTCCGGGTCCATAGGACGCCAGGACCTTTCATTTAAAAACCATTTCAAACGATCCGTACTTTCGACTTGCAAATGAGCATCACAATGCGCACATATATTTGTTCTCAGCGCGAAAAAATACTTTTTATAGTTAATATGTAAGCAATGGGGACATTGAACCCATAAATGTCTGAATTTGTCAGTATCGTCCTTAGGTAAGCCACGATCTATACCATTTATAATTGGTTGTAATTTTGCCAAGGCTTGCACTTTATGAATCACATATTTCAAAAAGGTTAATTCGACTGAAAAGATCAAAAAGGAGGAAAGCAAATAACTGTATTCCTTAGTGATATCTTCAAATAAAGGCACCAACTGCTCCAGAACTTCCTCTGCGTCTTCGTTATTCTGTGCTGAGAAATGCCCATTTTGACAGTTACCGCAAGATCCTACAATATATTGTAACGAAATTCGCCTTCTTGCATTAGTAAAAGCGTAATTCGTTACAGTTACTCCACAGCAAATATATCCAAATCGAGAGCAGCCTTTCTTTAAGAGCATTTTTTGTTTCTCCTATACAAGAATAAGATACAAGATGATATGTGAATATAACATATCATCTTAAAGTCATTACTGTTTCAAATAATTACTTCACTTTATAT